TTCATTCCAGGTAAAGTCCCCTTGAAGTATCAACTAATGAAGGAGGAACAATATTAGACAACTCGTCCCTTTTCTTTTTTATTTTAGAATTCAAAATTGTAAGTTTTGGGTCCAATTTGTATAAGATTACCATATATAACACAAAATTTCTCCGCCGATTCTTTCTAGCCGAGCCTCTCGGTCTGTCATTATACCTCGAGAAGTAGAAATAATTACAATTCCCATCCCGCCTAAAATTCGAGGAATTCGTCGATAATTAGAATAGATTCGTAGACCAGGTCGACTGATCCGTTTTAAATTTAAAAGATTTCGACAGGGCCTTTTCCTATTCCTTCTATGTCGCAGCGTTAAAACCAAAAAATCTTTGTTGTTTTCTCGATGTTTTCTCACGTTTTCGATAAAACCCTCTCTTAAAAGTATTTTGACAATATTTTCGGTAATATTAGTAGCTGTTATTCGAACTACTCTTTTTTTATCCATATCAGCATTTCGTATAGAGGTTATTACCTCAGCAATAGTGTCCCTGCCCATGATGAACTAAAATTGTTGGTGACTAAAAATTTGATATAATCAACATGCTTATTTCTTTTTTTTTTTTTATGAATTTGAGTAATTAAAGGTATATGCGTGAGATACAATCTATTTTTCAATCCATTTCTTTCAACTATTCCACTATAAAATAGGGTGACCCCCTTTTATAATACTTCGGGAGCTAATGAAACTATTTTAGTAAAATTTAATTGTCTTAATTCCCGGGCGATCGCGCCAAAAATTCGCGTTCCTTTTGGATTTCCTTCTTGATCAATAACAACTGCAGCATTGTCATCATATCGGATTATCATACCGTTATCACGTTTGAATTCTTTACAGGTACGCACAATTACAGCTCTGACCACTTCTGATTTTTCTAGGGGCATATTTGGTACTGCTTCTTTGATCACAGCAACAATAACGTCACCAATATGAGCATATCGACGATTGCTAGCTCCTATGATTCGAATACACATCAGTTCTCGAGCCCCGCTGTTATCTGCTACATTTAAATGGGTCTGAGGTTGAATCATATCATTTTGTAATTTGTTCTTTTAATGCAAAGGATAAAAAAAAGAAATATTATTTGTCTAAAAAGAAAAAAAAAAATAAAGAAATAAGCAATTTGATTTTTTTTAAGACTCATTTCTGTTAGTTCTACCTTTTTCTCCTTTATTCCGAAATAATGAATTGAGTCCGTATAGGCATTTTGGATGCTGCTATTGAAATAGCCCTTCTAGCTATATTTTCTGTTACTCCGCCCATTTCATAAAGTATTCGACCTGGTTTAACAACAGCTACCCAATATTCCGGGGATCCTTTCCCCGAACCCATACGTGTTTCTGCGGGCCTTAGTGTAACTGGTTTGTCTGGAAATATACGTACCCATAGTTTTCCACCACGACGTGCATTTCGTGTCATTGCCCGTCGACCGGCTTCTATTTGTCTAGATGTGATCCAAGCGGGTTCGAGTGCCTGAAGAGCATATTTACCGAAACAAATACGATTCCCTCGATACGATATTCCCTTCATTCTTCCTCTATGTTGTTTACGGAATCTGGTTCTTTTAGGGTTATAGTTGATGGTTGGTTATGAATTCCATCTCTACTGCAGAACCGGACGTGAGAGTTTCTTCTCATCCGGCTCCTCGCGAATAAAAGAATTAAAAAACAAAAAAGATTTCGAATCTTAATTAATTAACTTAATTAATTAAATTAAATAATTAACAAATTAAGATATACATTAAGATATACATGTATTTAAATAGAATCGTGGAATTTTTTGAGATTTCATCTAATCTAATCTAGTAGTAATCTATAGATCTTGTTTAAATAGACAATTAAAGATTTTAGTTTCTATTTTCGAAATCATATTGTTATTTTAAATTGTTATTTTGAAATATAAATAGAACAAATTTTTGTGTTTTTCTTTTTATCGTCCAAATTTATCAATTCAAAAAAACAAAGTTTTCGCGGGCGAATATTTACTCTTCTATTTCAATTTTCGGCTTGTCTCCTGACTTCTTACAATAGATGAATTGATCTCCGGTTCATTTCGCCATCCCGACCAGTGAATCATTAAGATTCCTTTTTCACTAAAATCTTTTGCATTCACAGCTTCCATCGTTCCCATCGCTTCTTACTTAATGCTTAGGTCCAAATTATACAACGGAGCTCATAATGAAATTTGTTCTTGAGTCAATCTTCTTAGTCTTTATTGGCTCGAAGCTCTTGATTTTTTTGTTTTGTTCTATAATTTCTAAATTTATAAGAAGAGTCATTTAATTATGTTATGGAAGAATCAGTATTAATGCTTTATTACACTGCCTTTTATGAGATGACTTATAGACCTTACATATTACATATTGGAATTCTATATCATTGATATTTTTTTTCTCTCTTTCTCTCATCCTTCCATTTATATCTACATCTTTCTTCTCTATTTTGTTTTTCTATTTTGCTTTACAGCT